CTTCCTTAGGAGTTAAACTCCCATTTGTCCATATTTCAAGAAAGAGTATCTCTTGTTTTTCATTACCATTACCATAAGAATGAATACTATAATTTGTATTTCTAACAGGCATGAATACAGCATCTATGGGATAACTTCCGTCTTGAAAGTTATTTGGCGTTTTTATATGATATCCTCGATTCCTTTCTAGTTTTAATTCAATATGCAAATTAATGGGTTCTGTTAGGTTAGATATATACTGTGTATTATCAACGATTTCCACAAAAGGCGGTAAGACGATATCTTGAGCAGTTACATATGCAGGACCCTTGACACAAATACACGCGTCATGAGTTCCATACAGATTACTTCTCAATACAATTTCTTTCAAATTCATTAAAATTTCATGTACTGATTCTTGAATACCTACTATGGTAGAATATTCATGTGGTATGTTCTCAGATTTTGCACGTGTGATACATGTTCCTTCTATTTCTCCAAGCAAAGCTCTTCGCATCGCAATTCCTATTGTGTCGGCTTGACCCTTCAGAAGTGGCGACAGAATAAAGCGTCCATAAGAAAGACGCTTACTGTCTGCTCTGAATTCAACACACTTCCATTGTAGTGTCCGAGTAGATATTGGTATTTTTTCTCGAACCATAGGTGAATCTTATTTTATCAAATCATTGAATCATTTATTTCTCTTGAAATATCTTCAATGGTTATTTTTACACACGTCTTTTTTTAGGGGGTCTACATCCATTATGTGGCATAGGGGTTACATCCCGTACGAAACTTAATAGTATACCACTTCTACGAATAGCTCTTAATGCAGCATCTCTTCCAAGACCGGGACCTTTTATCATTACTTCTGCTCGTTGCATACCTTGATCCATTACTGTTCGAATAGCATTTCCTGCTGCGGTTTGAGCAGCAAAAGGTGTCCCTCTTCTTGTACCTTTGAATCCACAAGTACCAGCAGAGGACCAAGAAATCACTCGACCTCGTACATCTGTAACAGTAACAATGGTATTGTTGAAACTTGCTTGAACATGAATAACTCCCTTTGGTATTTTACGCGTACTTTTACGTGAACCAATTCTTTTTATAGGTTTTGCCATATTTGATTATCTCATAAATTATAAATATTAAGTAAGAGATCTATGGATGTATCCATTTCATGTTAAAAAAGGATCAGATCCTTTATTTTTTTTTTTATGAATTCATTTTCATTTGAATATTATTATGAATTCTTATTCATTATTATGAATTAATTTTCATTTGAATTAATTATTAGATGATTAATTATTAGATGAAATTCATTTTTCATTAATTCTTAGATATTATATTAAATTAATTATTAGTTATTAGTTTTTTATTTTTTTGTACAGTAGGTCCTTTTCCTTTAGAGCGAAAGTCTTTTTTAGTTATCCTTGTCTTTGTTTATGTCTTGGGTTAGAACAAATTACTATAATTCGTCCTCGCCTACGGATCAGTCTACATTTTTCACAAATTTTACGAACGGAAGCTCTTATTTTCATATTTTTCATTCCTTAACTTCATTCCGAATCTATTTATTAGAAGAAAATAAGTTTTCTTTAAATGTTTAAACTTTAATTTTATCCTTATGCCTTATGAAAGGTGAAGGGAATTCATATTGAAGTTTAAAAACCATGTTCATTCTTGTTGTGGAGTATAGTTGTGGGGTCTATAAATTATATGTCCTCTAGGTTAATTATAAAGATTTACTTCAATTTTTACTCTATCCCCTGGTAGTATACATATAAAACTACGTCGTATCTTTCCTGAAGCATATGATATCCTAGAATCATATCTTCGTTATCTAAACGAAAAGAGCATAGAACCTATCAATGAGAGGTGATTCAGTAATTGAACCTTCATGAAACCGACCCCCCCCTTTTTTTTTAATGTAAAAGCCCTTAACTAGTGTAGGAAGAGTTATATTCTAAATTCGCTTTTTCTTTTTTTTCACAAGTAGGAAGTTTAGGATAGAATTCGGATAGATATTATAAGGATTACCATATATAACACAAAATTTCTCCGCCGATTCTTTCTAGTCTAGCCTCTCGGTCTGTCATTATACCTCGCGAAGTAGAAATAATTACAATTCCCATCCCACCTAAAATTCTCGGAATTCGTTGGTAGTTAGAATAGATTCGTAGACCAGGTCGACTGATTCGTTTTAAATTGAAAATAGGTCTATATGATCCTTTCCTATTCCTTCTATGTCGTAGAGTTAAAACAAAAAAATCTTTTTCTTTTTCCTTATGTTTCCTCACGTTTTCAATAAAACCTTCTCGTAAAAGTATTTTCACAATGTTTTCGGTTATATTATTAGATGTTATTCGAACCATTCTCTTTCTATTCATGTCAGCATTTCGTATAGAAGTTATTATGTCAGCAATAGTGTCCTTACCCATGTCAAATTATTGTTACTTCCGAATTTTTATATAAGAAACATGTTTTTTTTATTTGTTTATGTTTTTATGTTATGAATTAAAAGCATACGCATGAAACATAATTTACTCAATTTTCATTAATTTACTTAATATTAAATATTAATATAAAAAGAAAATACTCATTAATGAAAATACTCAAATAAGACAAAGAAGATCATTATACTTAATTTTTATTTCTATTTTTATATATCGTTCTCTTTTTATAATACCTCAGGTGCTAAGGAAACTATTTTCGAAAAATTTAACTGTCTCAATTCCCGGGGAATCGCACCAAAAATTCTAGTTCCTTTTGGATTTCCCTCTTTATCAATGACAACTGCAGCGTTGTCATCATATCGTATTATCATACCATTGTCTCGTTTGAGTTCTTTAGAAGTACGCACAATTACAGCTCTGATCACTTCTGATTTTTCTATAGGTGTATTTGGAACTGCTTCCTTGATCACAGCAACAATAATGTCACCTATATGAGCATATCGGCGATTACTAGCTCCTATGATTCGAATACACATCAATTCTCGGGCTCCGCTGTTATCCGCTACATTCAAATGGGTTTGAGGTTGAATCATATCATTTTTTTTATTTTATTTTTTCAATTCAAAGGGCGAAGTAAAAAAAGAAAGAAATATTGTTTGTCAAAAACAAACAAAAAAAAAAAAAAAAGAAACCTTACAATTGGGTTTTTTATTTATATCTCAAAAACTTTTTTCTTTTGTTTTTGAAATTACTCTTTTTATTTTGTAATAATGAATTGAGTTCGTATAGGCATTTTAGATGCGGCTAGTGAAATAGCCTTTCTGGCTATATTTTCGGCTACTCCGCCCATTTCATAAAGTATCCTACCTGGTTTAACGACAAATACCCAATATTCGGGAGATCCTTTCCCCGACCCCATACGTGTTTCTGTAGGTCTTATTGTAACGGATTTGTCTGGAAATATACGTACCCATATTTTTCCACCACGGCGTATATTTCTTGTCATTGCTCGTCGACCTGCTTCTATTTGTCTAGATGTTATCCAAGCAGGTTCAAGTGCCTGAAGAGCATATCTACCGAAACAAATACGATTTCCTCGATAAGATCTTCCTTTCATTCTTCCTCTATGTTGTTTACGGAATCTAGTTCTTTTTGGGTTATAGTTGATGGTTATTTCTCAGTTCCATCTCTACTACAGAACTGGACATGAGAATTTCTTCTCATACAGCTCCTCGCGAATGAAACGATTCAATTAAAAAATCAATTAAAAAAATTACAGGATTCCACAATAATATACATATATATGTATGTATTTAATTATTTAATGAATTCTTTCATTAATAATAAAATTTATTGTGGGATTCTTTGGTATTTAATAGAATCTATAGATAATATATGAAATCTAAATCTATTATCTAATATATTTATATAATACTAATATATTTATATAATATATTTATATAGATTTATCAATCTATATCTATAATAGATATATATAATAATCTAATAAATAAAATAGAATATAAGAAATTAGAATTATATATTCTATATTCTAAAATTTCTATTTATTAATAATTCATATCTTTATTATATATTAAGATTTTAGATTATATATGTAATTATATATGTATATATATATATAGTTACATGTATAACGTTATATGTCTAAATATAGTATATATTAATTTATGATTATATGGATTTGAATTAGTTTATAGTTATATTTTCTATTTTTTATTATAGTTATAGGTTTTATATAGGTTTTATTAGAATTTTTTCTAATGTTCTAACGAATTTCATATGATTTTTTTTTCCTTTTATTTTACATTATACATTATATATAATATATATATATATTTTATTTGACAAATAAAAATTTTCGCGGGCGAATATTTACTCTTTAAATATCTCTATTCTATTAATATATATTTATATTTAAGATATCTATTTTTTAAAATATCTATTTAAGTTGTAGAGTTAATTCATGACTTTTCAGAAAAATAATACAAAATGAATTTTTACCTGGTTTATTTCGCCATCCTGCCTAATGAATCATTAGGATTCGCTTTAAATAGAATCTTATGTATTCACAGGTTTCGTCGTTCCCATCGCTTTCAATTAATGGTTAGGTCTTGATTCGACAACGGAGCCCCTAATAAAAATAAAAAAAATTAAATTTTTTTCTTGAGTCAATCTTTCTCAGTCTTTATTGGCTCGAGGCTCTTTATTTTTTTTTATTTTTTCTATGACTAGATTCATTTTATTATGGATCCATTATGCTTTATTACACTGTCTTTTTTTTTTTTATTTTATGAGATTTATTCATATACCTTACATATTATATTTGTATCATATATCATTTCTTTTTTTTTTTTTTTTCTCCTTCTCTCAACCTTCGATTTATCCGCATACTTTTTTTATATTTGACTTCCCAATTTTAAGAATCAGATTGCATTTCTTTTGTTCATGCAAACAAAAAAGATTGAAGTTGCTACAATTATATGACTAAGATGTCATATCTTTACTAGTTTGTTGTATCCAGATAATGTAAAAAAAGCGATGAGT